CCTGGGGAATTGGTAATGTGTCAAGAAAAATTGGTACAAGAAGCCGTGGATACACTTCTTGATAACGGAATCCGTGGACAACCAATGAGGGATGGTCATAACAAGGTTTACAAGTCGTTTTCGGATGTAATTGAAGGTAAAGAGGGAAGATTTCGTGAGACTCTGCTTGGCAAACGGGTTGATTATTCGGGCCGTTCCGTCATTGTCGTAGGGCCTTCGCTTTCATTGCATCAATGTGGATTGCCTCGCGAAATAGCAATAGAGCTTTTCCAGACATTCGTAATTCATGGTCTAATTAGACACCATTTTGCTTCGAATATAGGAGTTGCGAAGAGTCAAATTCGGGAAAAAGAACCCATTGTATGGGAAATACTTCAGGAAGTTATGCAGGGGCATCCTGTATTGCTGAATAGAGCGCCTACTCTGCATAGATTAGGCATACAAGCATTCCAACCCGTTTTAGTGGAAGGACGCGCTATTTGTTTACATCCATTAGTTCGTAAGGGATTCAATGCAGACTTTGACGGGGATCAAATGGCTGTTCATGTACCTTTATCTTTGGAGGCTCAAGCAGAGGCTCGTTTACTTATGTTTTCTCATATGAATCTCCTGTCTCCGGCTATCGGAGATCCCATTTCCATACCAACTCAAGATATGCTTATTGGACTTTATGTATTAACGGGTGGAAATCATCGAGGTATTTGTGCAAATAGGTATAATCCACGTAATCGTATAAACTCTCAAAATAAATCAATTGATCATTATAATTATATGTATACGAACGAAAAAGAACCCTTTTTTTGTAATTCCTATGATGCAATTGGGGCTTATCGACAGAAAAAAATAAATTTAAACAGTCCTTTGTGGCTCCGGTGGCGACTAGATCAACGCATTATTGCTTCAAGAAAAGTTCCCATCGAAGTTCATTATGAATCGTTGGGTACTTATCATGAGATTTATGAGCACTATCTAATAGTAAAAAGTGTAAAAAAAGAAACCCTTTGTATATACATTCGAACCACGGTTGGTCATATTTCTCTTTATCGAGAAATCGAAGAAGCCATACAAGGCTTTTGTCGTGCTTGTTCATATCGTACCTAATCATATGGTACTTAGCGAAAAATTTCTATAATACGTTGTGCATTTTTGCTTTTCCGGTTCAACTAGGATACTAATGTGTAAATTTATCCACGAATCAAGATCGAGAAAAGGAAGTTTTCCAATCACTGACTCAAACCTATTGTCGAATCCTACTCAGTGGAATATGGAGGTACTTATGGCAGAACGGGCCAATCTGGTCTTTCACAATAAAGTGATAGATGGAACTGCCATGAAACGACTTATTAGCAGATTAATAGATCACTTCGGAATGGCATATACATCACACATCTTGGATCAAGTAAAGACTCTGGGTTTCCAGCAAGCCACTGCTACATCTATTTCATTAGGAATTGACGATCTTTTAACAATACCTTCGAAAGGATGGCTAGTCCGGGATGCTGAACAACAAAGTTTTATTTTGGAAAAAAACCATTATTACGGGAATGTACATGCGGTAGAAAAATTACGCCAATCCATTGAAATATGGTATGCTACAAGTGAATATTTACGACAAGAAATGAATCCTAATTTCAGGATGACTGATCCCTTTAATCCAGTCCATATAATGTCTTTTTCGGGAGCTAGAGGAAATGTATCTCAAGTACACCAATTAGTAGGTATGAGAGGATTAATGTCGGATCCCCAAGGACAAATGATTGATTTACCCATTCAAAGCAATTTACGCGAAGGACTCTCTTTAACGGAATATATCATTTCTTGCTACGGAGCACGCAAGGGGGTTGTGGATACTGCTGTACGAACATCAGATGCTGGATATCTGACGCGCAGACTTGTTGAAGTAGTTCAACACATTGTTGTACGTAGAACGGATTGTGGCACCACCAAAGGGTTTTCAGTGAGTCCTCTAAATGGGATGATGTCGGAAAAAGTTTTTATTCAAACATTGATTGGGCGTGTACTAGCAGACGATATATATATGGGCCCGCGATGCATTGCCATTCGAAATAAAGATATTGGTATTGGACTTGTCAATCGATTCTTAACCTCTCGAATACAGCCAATATCTATTCGAACTCCCTTTACTTGTAGGAGTATATTTTGGATCTGTCGATTCTGTTATGGACGGAGTCCTACTCATGGCGACCTGGTCGAATTGGGCGAAGCTGTAGGTATTATTGCGGGTCAATCTATTGGAGAACCGGGTACTCAACTAACATTACGAACTTTTCATACTGGTGGAGTATTCACTGGGGGTACTGCAGAACATGTACGAGCCCCCGCTAATGGAAAAATCAAATTTAATGAGGATTTGGTTCATCCCACACGTACACGTCACGGACATCCTGCTTTTCTGTGTTATATAGACTTGTATATAACTATTGAGAGTGAAGACATTCTACATAATGTGAATATTCCACCTAAAAGTTTTCTTTTAGTC